CAAGATCTAAATACAAGATAAGATCTAAGACTAAACAACTCAATGCTTCTATTGTTGGATCCATAATTAATCCTATGGATCCTTAGGATTGGTGGATCCTTTTCTATCCCGTTGTTTCGGACCATAGATCGAGCCAAGGGTCACAACTTCTTCTACTCATCCTGTATATTGTCCTTTTCATTCCGTGTTGCATTAGAAACTTATTATTATACGAGATTATACGAAAATGAATCCTTCCTAGGAGGGAACAAATATTTATCTTTTCGATGAGAGTTTGTACACAACATGGGAGAAACCTATCTTCTATTTATAATAATTGAAGAAAAGGTTCCATCATATATAGTGAATTGATACTCCCGATTCCCACAAAATCATCTCTTTCGTTCAATAGTTACTCGTTATTAGTTAATAATCCTAGTGATTGGATCTATATGCGTATTCCGATAGGAAATGAAATAGTAAAATGATTTTTCGTCGAATGACTATTCATTTATTGTATTTTCAAATAGGGGGCAGGAAGGATCTATGGGAAAATGGTGGTTCAATTCAATGTTGTCTAACGAGGAGTTAGAACACAGGTGTGGGCTAGGTAAATCAATGGACAGTCTTGGTCGTCCTGTTGGAAATACCAGTGGAAGTGAAGATCCCATTCTAAATGATACGAATAAAAACAATCATAATCATGGTTGGCGCGAAAGTAATAGTTGCAGTAATGTTGATCATTTTTTCGGTGTCAGGGACATTTGGAGTTTCATCTCTGATGACACTTTTTTAGTTAGGGATAGTAATGGTGACAGTTATTCCGTATATTTTGATATTGAAAATCGGGTTTTTGAGATTGACAATGATAGTTCTTTTCTGAGTGAACTAGAAACTGCTTTTTCTAGTTATCTGAATAGCGGGTCTAAGAGTGACAATCGCTACTATGATCATTATATGTATGATACTACGTATAGTTGGAATAATCACATTAATAGTTGCATTGATAGTTATCTTCGTTCTGAAATCAGTATTGATAAGTACATTTCGAGTGGTAGCGACAATCACATTTACAGTTATATTTATAGTTACATTTGTAGTGGTGAAAGTGTAAGTGATAGTGACAGGGGGAGTTCTAGTATAAGAACTGGCGGTAATGGCAGTGATTTCAATATAAGAGGAAGATCTAATGATTTCGATGGAAATAAAAAATACAGACATTTATGGGTTCAATGCGAAAATTGTTATGGATTAAATTATAAGAAATTTTTTAGGTCAAAAATGAATATTTGTGAACAATGTGGATATCATTTGAAAATGGGTAGTTCAGATAGAATCGAACTTTCGGTTGATTCGGGCACTTGGGATCCTATGGACGAAGACATGGTCTCTATTGACCCCATTGAATTTCACTCGGAAGAGGAACCTTATAGAGATCGTATCAATTCGTATCAAAGAAAGACAGGTTTAACTGAGGCTGTTCAAACAGGCATAGGTCAACTAAATGGGATTCCCATAGCCATTGGGGTTATGGATTTTCAGTTCATGGGGGGTAGTATGGGATCCGTAGTAGGCGAGAAAATCACCCGGTTGATCGAATATGCTGCTAATAGATCTCTACCTGTTATTATGGTGTGTGCTTCTGGAGGAGCACGCATGCAAGAAGGAAGTTTGAGTTTGATGCAAATGGCTAAAATATCTTCCGCTTTATATGATTATCAATTCAATAAAAAGTTATTCTATGTATCAATCCTTACATCTCCTACAACCGGCGGAGTAACGGCCAGTTTTGGTATGTTGGGAGATATTATTATTGCTGAACCCAATGCCTACATTGCATTTGCGGGGAAAAGAGTAATTGAACAAACATTGAATAAGACAGTACCTGACGGTTCACAAGCAGCTGAGTATTTATTCCATAAGGGCTTATTTGATCCAATCGTACCACGTAATCCTTTAAAAGGTGTTCTGAGTGAATTATTTCAGCTACACGGTTTCTTTCCCTTGAATTAAAATTCAAGTAGAGCGCTAGGCTCAGTTATTTGTAGCGAACTTTAGTTCATCGGAATCAAAGTCAAAATAAGAAGAGTGGAGTTTTCTTTGGTAACATAAGTTCTATAGGAAGTTTCGGATAATTACTTTTTTTGATGCAGATTTTTTATCCTACCCCTATTCATGATTAGTAATCAGGAACCCCCTATCCGGAGGAAAAGAGTGAATTCTTCCTTCCGCGGAATGGAATTGGGAAAAAAAATAAAAAGAATTTCATGTTCCCTTCTTTCATATTAATATATATCGTATTAATATATATAGAATAATTCAAATCTATAAGGGAAGTGTTGCATATTTTTATATCTCCCGAGGACCTACACTTTTGACTATGAATTCCTGTTGGATCGGATTCTAACAAATCCTTAGGAAACTCGTAAGAAACTCTTTATTAGAAGATAAGGGCGGTAGAACAAGAATAATAAAGCGGATTATCATCCATCTATTTCTTGTAGAAAGGTGAATAGATACACTTATTTAGCTCTACATTCCTTGCACTTATTATATACTTAATAATACTTATAATAGATATACTTATCATAAGATAAGATATCTTTATAACAGGTACAAATATTAAATCGAGGCACCTATTCTATGACAGATTTCAATTTACCCTCTATTTTTGTGCCTTTAGTGGGCTTAGTGTTTCCAGCAATTGCAATGGCTTCTTTATCTCTTCATGTTCAAAAAAACAAGATTGTTTAGACCTGATAGCACAAAATTTCATCAATTTATTTCAACACTTGGACTTGGATCATAATAGGGATATCCATTTAGTGGAATATGATACGACATGTGGCTCCCTCCGGGCACAAATAAAAAAGTGATTATACATGCGGATACATTATATATGGATAAATGCATGTATATGGGGGGATAGCTGTTTTAAAATGGATCAGAGCGGATATCTGAAATAGAAAGTTAACGTATCTATATTATGTAGATATACATAGTGGTGGTATTATACGAAGGGGATGTTATTATTTTATATCTAACCAATTCGATGAATTACTCCTAATAGTTCGCGTCATAATAGTGCTAGTTGATGAGAGTTACTTCGGGAGCAAAATTCAAAAAGTAAAATCAAATGAATTTGGCTTATTCTCTTCTCTCAATTCCAATAGGATGCAACTGGATCTAGTATGAACTATCGATCAGAACGTATATGGATAGAACTTATAACGGGGTCTCGAAAAACAAGTAATTTCTGCTGGGCCTGTATCCTTTTTTTAGGTTCACTAGGATTCTTATTGGTTGGAACTTCCAGTTATCTTGGTAGGAATCTGATATCTTTATTCCCGTCTCAGCAAATCCTTTTTTTTCCCCAAGGAATCGTGATGTCTTTCTATGGGATCGCAGGTCTGTTCATTAGTTCCTATTTGTGGTGCACAATTTCGTGGAATGTAGGTAGCGGTTATGATCGATTCGATAGAAAAGAAGGAATAGTGTGTATTTTTCGTTGGGGATTTCCTGGAATAAATCGTCGCATCTTCCTTCGATTCCTTATGAGAGAGATTCAATCGATCAGAATGGAAGTTAAAGAGGGTCTTTATCCTCGACGTGTCCTTTATATGGAAATCAGAGGCCAGGGCGCCATTCCCTTGACCCGTACTGACGAAAATTTTACTCCACGAGAAATTGAACAAAAAGCTGCTGAATTGGCCTATTTCTTGCGCGTGCCAATTGAAGTATTTTGAAATGAAGGGAATGAATGCTTTCTCAGCATGAGGGAAGGGACCCAGGAACCCCCTTTTAAATATAACTGAAGCTTCTTCGGAACGTTCATTCGAGGAAAACATGTTAGATTCTATTTCCCCCGTTCCGTTGGTAATCCTTCTGTGGCCCATAGAATAAAGCAGGCGGACGTATACGGAACAACCATAATAAGAAGCAATTTTGATCGACCAAAACTCCTTTTTCTGCATATAGAACTCAATTCTACTAGTAACAAGTCTAATAAGTATGTATTCATCACACATATCAGAGCATTTCGGAATACATAATTTCTCTTTTCTTTTTAGGGCCAATACTTTGGATTAATACATTAGATACAGATGTATCATATCTCGTTAATTATCTTTCTTTTGTCAATCGATGTTTCTTTTTTGATCCTTTCTTTAGCTTCTGGATAACCAAACGTTTAGATCTCTCATAACTATCCAATTTCTCTCTCGTTTTGTCACCTATTTCGGATTTCATCATTAATATTTTTCAGAAATATCCCCTCAATTATTCCTGGGTCGTGGGTAGCCAGTGAAAATTTCGAAAAAATAATTGAGGGGAGTTCTTTCGTCTCGAAATCAAAATAATATTCATTATTTCAAGCGGTTCTTTTGGGCATTCATCGAAAGAACAAATGAAGATAGAATTGGTTCGAGTTTGACCGACTGAGATATCTGGGAAAAGTATTTGATTATTTCTTCATTCGAAACGGGCCCTTATTCTATTTCTATTTCTATATTCTTTCTAGATCCAAAGACTAAACAATTCAAAAAAAAAAAAGGAATAGATCCATAGGTTCCATACCTTGTTATAGAACTCATGCTTCATAGAAATATCGGATCAGATAGAGTCGGCGAATGAAGCGGGTTCATTAACAATTCACAGATGAAAAGTGTCAAAAAAGAAAGCATTGACTCCCCTCCCGTATCTTGCATCTATAGTCTTTTTGCCCTGGTGGATCTCTCTCTCATTTAATAAAAGTCTGGAACCTTGGGTTACTAATTGGTGGAATACCGGACAATCCGAAACTTTTTTGAATGATATTCAAGAAAAGAACGTTCTAGAAAGATTCATAGAATTAGAACAACTATTCCTGTTGGATGAAATGATAAAAGAGTACCCGGAGACACAGATACAAAAGCTTCGTATAGGAATCCACAAAGAGACGATGCAATTGGTCAAAATGCACAACGAAGATCATATCCATATCATTTTGGATTTCTCGACAAATATAATCTGTTTTGCTATTCTAAGTGGTTATTCTATTCTGGGTAATGAAGAACTTGTCATTCTGAATTCTTGGGTTCAGGAATTCCTCTATAACTTAAGCGACACAATAAAGGCTTTTTCTATTCTTTTATTAACTGATTTATGTATCGGATTCCACTCACCCCGGGGGTGGGAACTAATGATTGGTTCGGTCTACAAAGATTTTGGATTTGCTCATAACGATCAAATTATATCTGGTCTTGTTTCCACTTTTCCAGTCATTCTAGATACAATTTTGAAATATTGGATCTTCCATTATTTAAATCGTGTATCTCCTTCACTTGTAGTGATTTATCATTCAATGAATGAATGAAGAACTCATTTGATCTGCTGATATCAATCAAATCGTGATGCTACTTCGGACATAAACAAACCGTTTTGAAGCTTACTCACTCTTTATACTTCTACCCGCCCAGGGGATTCCTACTATACTTCAGTACAATTATTCCAGTACAATGGCAGAATCATGGATAGGGAACTATGCTAGCTACCTACCTAATTTATTGTAGAAATTTCCGGGATCAATTATTGGACCATGCAAAATAGAAATACCTTTTCCTGGGTAAAGAAAGAGATGACTCGATTCATTTCCGTATTGATCATGATATATGTAATAACTCGGACATCTATTTCAAATGCATATCCTATTTTTGCGCAGCAGGGTTATGAAAATCCACGAGAAGCAACCGGGCGTATTGTATGTGCCAATTGCCATTTAGCTAATAAGCCCGTGGATATTGAGGTTCCACAAGCTGTGCTTCCTGATACTGTATTTGAAGCAGTTGTTAGAATCCCTTATGATATGCAACTGAAACAAGTTCTTGCTAATGGTAAAAGGGGGGCTTTGAATGTGGGGGCTGTCCTTATTTTACCCGAGGGATTCGAATTAGCTCCCCTCGATCGTATTTCTCCCGAGCTGAAAGAAAAGATGGGCAATCTGTCTTTTCAGAGCTATCGCCCCACTAAAAGAAATATTCTTGTAGTGGGTCCTGTTCCTGGTCAGAAATATAGTGAAATCGTCTTTCCCATTCTTTCTCCGGACCCTTCTACTAAGAAAGACGTTCACTTCTTAAAATATCCCATATACGTAGGCGGGAACAGGGGAAGGGGTCAGATTTATCCCGACGGGAGCAAGAGTAACAATACAGTCTATAATGCTACAGCAGCAGGTATAGTAAGCAGAATAGTACGTAAAGAAAAAGGGGGATATGAAATAAGCATAGCCGATGCATCGGATGGACACCAAGTGGTTGATATTATACCTCCAGGACCAGAACTTCTTGTTTCAGAGGGTGAATCCATCAAGCTTGATCAGCCATTAACGAGTAATCCCAATGTGGGTGGATTTGGTCAGGGAGATGCAGAAATAGTACTTCAAGATCCATTACGTGTCCAAGGTTTGTTGTTCTTCTTGGCATCTGTTATCCTAGCACAAATCTTTTTGGTTCTCAAAAAGAAACAGTTTGAGAAGGTTCAATTGTCCGAAATGAATTTCTAGATCCACGGATTCATCAAGTTGGTAAAAAGGGCCGAATTATTGTTGATCAATGCAATTATGTATGATCCAAAAAAATATGGAAAGCCCCTTGTCTTGCTTTGTTTATACTGCTTTTCTGCGAGATGCCGGGAATTGCTTGTATCCCATTCCTAGTAATAGTATGTATATTGCGAAGAAGACTACTTGACCCCCCCCTTTTTTTTTCAATCCAAATTGGAGCGGTGTGACGCTTCTTATTGCCAGATTGTAAATGCCATGGAATGCATCAATAGTTTTTTCTATCTAATAGAATCGAATTCTAATAGACAATAGGCGGCATAACATTAAGTAGGAAGAGAATACGCGGCAAGGGATAAATGAAAGAATGATTCTGGGAGGGATTACTTGTCTTCCTAATTTTCGACACAAGAAAATTCCTTTTCTTGTGTCGAAATAATAATGATTCTTGATCTTGTTCGTCAAAGATTACTGTTTTCTTTTCCAGGTCTATCGGAACCTCTTTCTTTAGATTCATAAGAAGTGGCGGACAAACAAAAAAGGGGGATGGCTTAGTAAACAAATAGAACTTCTTCAACGAACTTATAAAATTTCAAGTAAAAAAAAAATAAAATTTTAAGATAAGATAATAAATAAGGATTTGGATATGTGCAAAAATCCAAGATTTTCCCTTTTCAACCGGAACATTAAGAGTCTTTTTTTACTTGATGAAATTTTATTTTTATAGAATGAATAGAGTAGAGTAAGGTTCAATTAAATTAGTATAGAAATGGTTTGCAGGATGTCTCATCTGTAGAAATCCTGTGTCATCCAAAAAATCAATTGATTCCTTCTTTCTTCTTGTTTCGTAAGGGGCCCTCATACTATGGCGGAACAGATATTATGAATCAATCAAGGGATTCCATTTTTCAAAAACATCATCAGAAACAAAGCATCCTTTTATCATTTCTATGAATCTAATATTATGATTATGTTGACTGGATGAA